TCGCATTTCTCATCAAACAAATCTCGAAATTTCCATTACTTCAACTAGTACCGATTGATGGGAGAGAGACCTATGTGGATCAGTACAATTCTTGGTAGAATCCTATTCATAACTCCAAGAGATACCATACTTGGTCTGACCTTTTCACTTGCCCCCGATCCGTGTAATGGAATAGAATATCATATGTTTTGGGGAGCACATACACAAATGAATGCCTTTCTTTTCTTGTACAATACGATATAAAATGAATTTAACATAGTTACCCGGCTAGAATACTTTTCAGATTCGAATTAAATCTATTTCCTTTTTGATTGTGTGGAACCTCAATTACGCATTTTAATTTGACACAATTTATCTCATTCAAATTGCACACGGAACCTTTGATATATGTGTCCGGCCAGTACTAATCCAAAGAAAGAGGATATTAATAAAAGAAAGATCAAACAAGGATCCTGCCCCTCTTATCAAGAGAATGCAGAATTTTTTTCTTCCTAAGGGAAGGATGCCATCGAAGAACAAACATACTCTAAAAGAGTGAATTTGCTGGAATATTAGATCTTTTATACCCGGACTCATCTTTATCACACTTCTTTGTCTTCCAAGAAAATGAGATCATTAAAAAAGCGGGGTTTAGAACTTAACCCCGTCCTTTTGTCCACTTCACTTCGAGTGTTTTTTGGATTTTATTTGTAACCAATGGAAGTGGAAACGCGGTTAGATGATACTTCATCAGATGATTGTACACGGACGGCGGTAGGTTATAGAAAAGAACGAATGGAAACGAATGACAAATAAAGGAATTCTTGATTGGATTAGAAATTAAATTTTGGATTCGGTATGGCTAAAAGATCTTCCTATGTTATACTATTAACTTCTCGACGATGAATCGATTTGATAGTTCAGATATTGTTATTCATGATATTGATCCGATTCAATATCATCGATATGTAATTCATCCCATTGAATTTACAGGCGAAAATTTGATTATCTCTATGGGATTAAATCCCGAGTTATTGCGAAGTAAAAAAAAAACGAAGAGATTATGGAAGTAAATATTCTTGCATTTATTGCTACTGCACTGTTCATTCTAGTTCCTACTGCCTTTTTACTTATAATATACGTAAAAACAGTCAGTCAAAATAATTAATTTGATGGAAATTCGACTTCGTAGTTCTTATCAATGATTGAAGAAATAAAATTAAAAATAAAAAGGATTCCTATTTTGTGTCTTAAATCAAATGAGCGAACTAGAATCAGCAGTATTCTATGAAATTCAATAGTATGGTAGAAAGAAATATATGAATCTTTCTACCATACTTTTTTTGTAGTGTTATTGTAATGTATAAAGGTGTACTGTATAAATATAGAGGCTAAATATGGATCAATCTAAAATCAAATATGGATCTTCATCCATGATATATGTAGATGTCAATTACATATATGGAATGCACATAGCACTCCAATTCTATTTCTTTGCTTTATCTATTTGATTTGTATTGATTCCAGCCCATCTGAAAAAACAAAAAACACAATGGAAAGGAAACGCTTCTTATGATTCTAATTCCAATACGAATCCCGTTATCCATCGAAAGAATCAAATCAGTGAAGGAAAAAAAGGTATGGACATATATTAATATATGAAAACCGCGTAATATTTTTTTTTATTCCGAACGAAGAAGGGGTTGATGGAGCCGTTGACAGATGCTTCAAGGCGTTCTACGGGAACTTCTTCGGATTTCGAAAAGGAGCCGTAAACCCCACTTGTTTTTAACACTTGAACTATGATATGAAACGAATCAATAAAGCATAAATCCAATTTCTAAAATAATAAACCAAGTGGTAAGTTCACAATATGTGACTCGCCCAAGATAAGATCTTATTATGCGTAGTATCTCGTTGGACAACCATTATGTCTATGTTGTTTCCCATATTATGCTCTTTCCCATATAAAGTGGATCCATTTAATATTTAATAAGAGAACCACTCTTTCTTTGAACAGTAAAGATGGAAACAAACAAATAAAAAGGAATCCGTTGTTACTCATTGTCCATATATAATTCTAGTAAGAGCCGGTTCATCAAAATAGAAAGTTTAGGAAGAATTTGGTTGGAATTAATTTCCAATCATCTGTATTCCTTTTAGTTTCGAAATAGGAACATGGGAATCCGTAAAATATCCGTTTGATGCAAAGGTATTATTCATCTAATAGATTACTCCACCAGAATCCAAAAGGTATTTTTAACTATCTCATTTTATTAAAATGAGATAGTTAAAAACGCTTTCCAGAAAGATCTATAAAACAATTGATACAGTTTGATTCCTCAACTCAATTTCGCAGTACCCTTAGAGTCCACTTCTTCCCCATACTACGAGTGAAAGGGAAAATGTAAAGACTACCATTAAAGCAGCCCAAGCGAGACTTACTATATCCATGTGAATTGTGTCCCCTATCTCTACGAATATGAAGGAATTAGTACATTATTGCTCACTAATAATAGTG